TTACCCAGCATCAAGGGACTATTCGTACGTTGCTGAATAGAAATAAGGAATATCCATCTTTTCTGATTTTGTCATCATCCGATTGTTTTCGAATTGGCCCATTCAATGGTTCGAAATCTCACAAAGTGACAAAAGAATTAATTAAAGAAGATCCCGCGATTCCCATTAGGAATTCATTGGGTCCCTTAGGGATTGTACCTAAAATCACGAATTTTTATTCATTTTACTATTTCTATTTATTCTATTTAATAACTCATAATCAGATCTTGTTAAATAAATATTTGCTACTTGACAATTTCAAACAGACTTTCCAAGGACTTCCATATTATTTAATGGATGAAAATGGAAGAATTTATAATCCCGATTCATGCATCATTTTGAATCCATTCGATTTGAATTGGTGCTTTCGCCCTCACGATTATTGTGAGGAGACATCCACAATAATTAGCCTTGGACAGTTTATTTGTGAAAATGTATGTATATCCAAATACGGACCACACATAAAATCGGGTCAAGTTCTAATTGTTCACGTTGACTCCTTAGTAATAAGATCAGCTAAGCCTCATTTGGCTACTCCAAGAGCAACTGTTCATGGCCATTGTGGAGAAATCCTTTATGAAGGAGATACATTAGTTACATTTATATATGAAAAATCGAGATCGGGTGATATAACACAAGGTCTTCCAAAAGTGGAACAAGTGTTAGAGGCGCGTTCGATTGATTCAATATCGATGAACCTAGAAAAGAGGGTTGAAGGTTGGAACGAACGTATAACAAGAATTCTTGGAATTCCTTGGAGATTCTTGATTGGCGCTGAACTAACCATAGCGCAAAGTCGTATCTCTTTGGTTAATAAGATCCAAAAGGTTTATCGATCCCAGGGGGTGCAGATCCATAATAGGCATATAGAGATTATTGTACGTCAAATAACATCAAAAGTGTTGGTTTCAGAAGATGGAATGTCTAATGTTTTTTCACCTGGAGAACTTATCGGATTGTTGCGAGCAGAACGAACAGGGCGCGCTTTGGAAGAAGCGATCTGTTACCGAGCCATCTTATTGGGAATAACGAGGGCGTCTCTGAATACTCAAAGTTTCATATCCGAAGCGAGTTTTCAAGAAACCGCTCGAGTTTTAGCAAAAGCCGCTCTACGAGGTCGTATTGATTGGTTGAAAGGCCTGAAAGAGAACGTTGTTCTGGGGGGGATGATGCCTGTTGGTACCGGATTCAAAGGATTAGTCCAACGTTCAAGGCAACACAGCAACATTCCTTTGGAAATCAAGAAGAAGAATCTATTCGAGGAGGAAATGGAAATGAGAGATATTTTGTTCCACCACATAGAATTATTTAGTTCTTGCATCCCCAAAAATTTACCTGATACATCAGAACGATCATTTACGGAATTTCATGACAGATTCATTCTTTTCTTTTAACTATCTAGTCCTGGTCATTTGATTTGGTAATAAAGATAATAACGAATAGAAAGCAATTAGTGACTTGAACCATGTATTAACGTAACGGTCAATCTCTGGTAGAAGGTTCCGTCGGAACAATTATTTATTTCAGGTACCTCTTAAAAAAAAAAAAGAGAGAGAAAGTGTGGGGAGAAATGACAAGAAGATATTGGAACATGAATTTGGAAGAGATGATGGAAGCAGGAGTTCATTTTGGTCATGGTACTAGGAAATGGAATCCTAGAATGGCACTTTACATCTCTGCAAAGCGTAAAGGTATTCATATTACAAATCTTACTAGAACTGCTCGTTTTTTGTCAGAAGCCTGTGATTTAGTTTTTGATGCAGCGAGTATAGGAAAACACTTCTTAATAGTTGGTACCAAAAATAAAGCAGCTGATTCAGTAGCATCAGCTGCAATAAGAGCTCGGTGTCATTATGTTAATAAAAAATGGCTCGGTGGTATGTCAACGAATTGGTCCACTACAGAAATGAGACTTCATAGATTCAGTGACTTGAGATCGGAACAAAATACGGGGAAACTCAACTGTCTCCCGAAAAGAGATGTAGCAATGTTGAAGAGGCAATTATCTCAATTGCAAACATATCTGGGCGGGATCAAATATATGACGGGGTTACCCGATATTGTAATCATCGTTGATCAGCAAGAAGAATATACGGCTCTTCGAGAATGTCTCACTTTGGGGATTCCGACAATTTGTTTAATCGACACAAATTGTGACCCGGATCTCGCAGATATTTCGATTCCAGCGAACGATGACGCTATAGCTTCAATCCGATTGATTCTTAACAAATTAGTATCCGCAATTTGTGAGGGCCGTTCTAGCTATATAAGAAATTGTTGATTAATAATAGGATAAGTCAATGACTTTGGAAACTCCATAAATGGATTGAATCGGTTACTATCCCTGAGTCTCAAAAAAGAGATAAAAATCGCTGGGAATATTATGCGATCGCTTGGTATCCGAAATATACGATTAAAGCAGGCGAGTTGAGAAAGAGATAAGAGATGGCTGAATCAAAATAATTCCTTTTTAAGTTCTATTTCTGTCAGAGGGCAATATGAATGTTCGACCCTGTTCCATCAACTCACTAAAAGTGTTATACGATATATCCGATGTGGAAGTAGGCCAACATTTTTATTGGCAAATAGGGAGTTTCCAAGTCCATGCCCAAGTACTTATCACTTCTTGGGTTGTAATTGCTATCTTATTAGGTTCAGCCACTATAGCTGTTCGGAATCCACAAACCATTCCAACCGACGGTCAGAATTTCTTCGAATATGTCCTTGAATTCATTCGAGACTTGAGCAAAACTCAGATTGGAGAAGAATATGGTCCTTGGGTTCCCTTTATTGGAACTATGTTCCTATTTATTTTTGTTTCTAACTGGTCAGGTGCTCTTTTACCCCGGAAAATCATACAGTTACCGCATGGGGAGTTAGCTGCGCCCACGAATGATATAAATACTACTGTTGCTTTAGCTTTACCTACGTCAGTGGCATATTTCTATGCGGGTCTTACCAAAAAAGGATTGGGTTATTTCGGTAAATACATTCAACCAACTCCAATACTTTTACCAATTAACATCCTAGAAGATTTCACAAAACCTTTATCACTTAGTTTTCGACTTTTCGGGAATATATTAGCTGATGAATTAGTAGTTGTTGTTCTTGTTTCTTTAGTACCTTCGGTGGTTCCTATACCCGTCATGTTCCTTGGATTATTCACAAGCGGGATTCAAGCTCTTATTTTTGCAACTTTAGCCGCAGCTTATATAGGCGAATCCATGGAGGGTCATCATTGACTAGCTTCCGAAATGGTCTTTTTTTTTTTTTCTCAAAAAAAAAAAAAAGAAGCTTATCCCAACTCATGGGCGTCTCAAGATAATTGACTCGGGGAACATGATATATACAAATACCGGTATATACGATCTAGAGTAGGAGCAAGAAAAAAAAATGTACGATATTAGAGAATTGTAAAAAAAAAAGGAAAGAGATCGAAAAGATCTTTTTCCTAAGATTCCTGTTTGGCCCATTTATGTCATACCTCTCCAATCGATATTCTATTTATATTTGTTCATTCAGTCAATTACGATTCATAATTTAAATAAGAATTGTTATGTTATCTGTTTCCGATGTGCGCCTAAACAAAAAAAAAAAAGAAAAACTATATATATTATTAAGTTAGGTAGGTCTAGCTAGGTATATGTAAGGGCTATAAGTCAATCCCCGTATATGTTTCGAAGAATGATTCTAGAATCCGATTCAATACAAGATACAGATAGTTTGTTTACATTATGAAAGAAACACATGTATATGTGCTATTAGATATTCACTAGTTATATATGGGCTACCCATATATTTCCCATCCCACTGAATTTAGATGGATGCCAATGCAAGCCCTTCCGTTTTATCTGTAACTGTGGATTGAATGAATAAACAAATGAAGTCAAGCATATCGAAGAGAAAGAGCGGAGAATTGAAAGAATGGAATGGTTCGGAACAAAGAAATGGAAGAATTAGAATCGTATAGATTTACAAAGACTCCATGGATAGGAACTAAAAACGAGATATCGAAGTAGTTCTGATGATTCAGTAATATTGTCATTTCAATTCAGAGTTCTTAGTTTTTTTTTTTTCCGGATAGGTCTTAGTGATGTTAAGTAATAATTCATTGGTTGATTGTATCATTAACCATTTCTTTTTTTTTTTGTACGAGGAACTTAATATGAATCCACTGATTTCTGCTGCTTCCGTTATTGCTGCTGGATTGGCTGTAGGACTTGCTTCTATTGGACCTGGAGTTGGTCAAGGTACTGCTGCGGGACAAGCCGTAGAAGGTATCGCGAGACAACCAGAAGCAGAAGGTAAAATACGAGGTACTTTATTGCTTAGTCTGGCTTTTATGGAAGCTTTAACGATTTACGGACTGGTCGTGGCATTAGCGCTTTTATTTGCGAATCCTTTTGTTTAATCCTATAAATTGAAAAATACATACTTCCATTTTCTTATTTGATTGCCGTGGGCTTGTCGAATTATATCAAAACTTCATCCCTACAATCACTTCTTCGTTGAGACAATATCCCCCGGGATGGATTGATTTGAGGATGAGGAATTAACATAGCAGACCCACTCGATTTCTTCCCTCCCATTCTTATTCTTAATGGAAACTTTTAATGGAAACTTTTTTTTTTTTACTTTTAGGAAGTGTTGCAATGAACGAGGTATTTCTCAATTGACATGAGACCTGGGACTAATAAATAGATTGGGAATTTAGAAAAAATGTTTATTAAAAATTATTCATATTTATAATAAGGAAATTCATAATAATAATAAAAAAGAAATCAATAAAAAAAGGGGGGCGAAGTGATACAAAAGGAACTCTGTTCAAATTTGTTAGTCCTATCTATAAGAGGAAAGCATATGAAAAATGTAACCGATTCTTTCGTTTCCTTGGGTCATTGGCCATCCGCTGGGGGTTTCGGGTTTAATACCGATATTTTAGCAACAAATCTAATAAATCT